GTCCATTAGTGGGTAGGGTGGTCAACTTAGAGGGCGCCCGCCTCCTCTTCAGACGTGTCTTCGACAACCTGGCGGTTGTTCGGTCTCCGCTTTTGGAGGCGGGAGTGCTTGGTCGCTGGGGTTTCCTTTTCCTCAACCAATTCGGTTGTGTCAGCCCTGAGATTGGTTGGTCTAACATTTATGAGCTGGCTGGACAAAGATAGATGGATGGAAGGTAAGATAGATTTGAGTTCAAGTGGCACAGGACCTTCGATCGACCATGGGGCGTATTCTACCCTTACCGAATTCATTCTATTGAAGCGTAACGTAAAACTTCTCATGTTGCATTTCTTTGGTTTGGAAGTTCCAGAATGTTGTCTGTGGATTTCTAACAAAGGAAAGCCCCCCCCCCTTTCTTAACTTAATTATTTATGCCATTTAATTAAAGTTCCGTGCTGCTCGCCACTCCCCGAGGCCAAGGACGGGGTCGAACCGTCATTCCAGGATTTGCAGTCCGATACATTTCCATTATGTTACCCAGCCAAACCCGCCACCTCATGTGCCAAAGTCAAACGGTTGTTCTTCCTTCCCCGCTCCTTCTTTTTCTACATATGCGGGCGGAGCACTCTATATGACCGGCGGCGGGTTACCAGAGAAGAGGGGACAACTTCTTTCTCCCTTGCCTTGCTCCATTTTCCTTTTCTGATTGAAAGTCGCAAGCCACTCCACTACTGGTACAGAGGCCAGAAGGTTGCTTCCTCCATATGTTCAGGCAAAGAACATCTAGAAGCTAGCTTTTGTCTTGTAAGCAACCATGCCTAAGAATAATAGAATTTTGCTTACCAAAGCAAAGTGGTCTTACTAAAAAAAAGTCAATAAGCAACCAGTTCCGTTCCAAGTGACATGGCTTTTCACTATTCCTTTTTCCTTTCCAGAGAAGGTTGCTCATCCAGCCCAGCGGATCCATTGTTTATGCGGCAGTGCGATGCAGCTGAAAAACGGAAGCCCTTAGGTATAGGTTGGGGAAAACTCCAAACAAAAAAGGGCCTTATTCTTCCTTATATTAAATATAAGTTTTAGAAAGGGGCACGGCACCCCTACCCCCTAAATTACAAGCTAGCGCGCAACGGCTGAAAAGCCGTTGTTGCTTGCTGCTTTTTTTTTTTTTGCAGGCTCGAGAATCTCTCTTTCGCCTCTCCTCCCTGTCTCCATTCTGGTTGATTCGCTTCTTCCTTCGCGCAAGCGCTTGGTTCGCCCCTTTTGTGTTGCATTTTTTTGTGATCCTCCGCTTCAGTTTGCGTTTTTCGGATAGCCGGGATCCGACGTTGATTTCCGATTTATTTATATGTCAGCTCCATGTTTTGGGCGGCCCATCTGGTTAGTTCAGCTATCACTGCTGGAAGCCCCTGCGGTTGTTCGGCTGCGTACTCCCCGTTCGCGTATCTCACACTCCCCATCTTTTTTTTCATATTTCATTTTTCTTTCTACCCATAGCATAGGTCGGCTTCGTGCAGATAGATGTGGGAGATTGGTGCTCCTGAGGTATGCCCTTCCGGTGGGTTGTTATATTTATTCTCTGTCTATTCCATCCAGTGCCCGCACTGCGTCAGAAAATCTTCGTCTTCGATCTCTCTTCGCAACGCAATAAAGAAGTCTAACAGTTTCTCTCGGCATCTGTCTTTTAAGTCATTGATCTCATATCTATTCTATAAGCAGGGGGTCTGCGTTCACTATTAAGCCTACGCCCGTCCATTCCTTGAAAGCGCCCTTAGACTCGTTACGCTGTTCGCCCACTTACTTAAAGACTCGTTGGCTCCGCGCTCTATTCGGTCGGAACCCGGTTTGAGAACCTTCTCTCATAGATTCCTTTCACCAAGTCATCGCCAGCAATCAGCTCTTATCCCTTGGTGTGGTGTCAAAGGGTTTCTTGTCTTGCCCAAAAACTGGCTTTATTCTAATTGGAGAAAGACTCTCCCGCGGCAAGGTTTTACACATAGGGCCAGCTGCTTTCTTTATCTCGCTTGCCGTTAGTCCGTCTAGCGCCTTTCTTTCGGTATCCTTTGAGTTAAGTCAAATACCTCCGATAGGCTGTTTGAAGGTGCAGATGAATTGAATGCGCTGCTATTGACTCCGCCAATCTTTCTTTAAAGTTTCAGGCAAGAGGATGCGAATCCAGCAGTGGAAGTTTTTTTAGTCCGTTCCTTGGCAAGCTACCAATCAACGAACATATTCAAGTTTTTGTCTAAGACGGATCGAAGGAGAAGGAAATGGAGTAAGGGCAGACCCGCTAGAAAGCTAACCTGAGACCACTGTTCTCCTGCCGCATGGACAAACTGCATTAGCCACTGCCAAGAAGCTAAGTCAAAAGGGAAAGACACAAAGCCCTTCTTTCACCCACCAGTATGAATGGACACTGATTTCTTCTTGCGAGCCCTCTTAGTCTTAGCTTTTGAGGCGCTTTACCCAAAGAATGGAATACCCACGGAGTCTGCCATCGCTTCATCGGAGCACTCATCTGGTCTGCTTCTACGGTTTACGCCTTGGGCAAACTTTCATTTTAAGTTCCACTAATCATTTGCGGGAAATGGGTGCTACTCAGATGCTTCGCTGACATAATATTCATTTGTCTAAAACGAACCGCTACTCGAATCCTAAACGGCGGGAAGGGATCGAAAAAGAAGTTCCATGACTACACCCAATCAAACTACTCCAACCACACGCTCTGATACCACGTGTTGGGGAGGCCAAGGGGTGGACACAACCAAAAAACAAGAGGAAAGAGAGCACCGGCTACGAGAGCAGTACCACAAACCCAAGGATCCAAGGACCGAAGGTCGACCTTGAGGTCAAGACCTCGACCGACTATCATGAACGAAGTGAGGGAAGGAGTTCGGATTGGATCCCTTAGGAGAAAGATGGAAGGTATTAAGAAATGGAATCAGGTCTTTGACGATCCAGTATTAGCTAGCAAGTGTATGGACTCATACTTTGATGACTCCCTAGTGGCCAGGGAAGCGTTAGCTTCACCAGTGTGCCAGATAGCTACTTTTGTCCCGTTTAAGCTGAAGCATAAGATTCTCGGATTTGTGCCCAGCGTGTGATCACAGCCGGTACCTCATTTCTTTTTTCTTGAGGAGGGAGCCCTGTGTAAGGGCGGACGGGAATGCCTACCCCTCGAAATCAGTCTTCCTCCGTCCAAGTCGTAGTAGGGAGTGACTTTAGGAAGACATCCTTCTTATATACGACGGACCTACCTCTTTCAGCAAACTCTAAGGGGGCGGAAAAGCTTTCTATCTATCAGGCCAAGAAGGCGCTTCCCAAGACTGAGCCCTTCTTTTTTCTCATTGCCGGCCTTACTTCTTGGATAATAGGGGATCCTTAGTTGGTCGAAAGCAAGAGTGAAGAGTCGACGTTCACCACAGAACAGAAAGCATAGTCAGAAGGGCAAGCGAACCACAGAGACCATTTCACAAGACCTGTCATTCAAATAAATCTTCTTTAAGATCCTTCTCTTTCTCTTGTTCCGTGTCCGAAGGTTCCCGTAACAGTAGCTATGGTACGATCTGTAGCTGGTAGTCGGTGGATGCGCTAATGGTAGGTGCGCGAATAATAGTAGTTGTCCGAAAGGAGATGGCATGCCTAAAGCAAATTGGATTTGTAGTCCGATGTGGTAACTGACCTAGGGAAGTAACTGGTTCGATAGGACCTGGAGAACTTCGAAGCTTATTGGTCCCTCGCTGCATTAACAGAACAGTCAAACTAAGAGGAAATGCCTCGATCGGGTGATCTTTCTGATGCCACCCCTCTTCCCTCTTTGTTAACGAAATGGGCTACGTCACTCAAGATGAATGATCTAGAAATGGGAAGCCGGTTGAAGCCTTTTTTATTTATATCCACGGATTGATGTCTTTCCGAGAGCTTCTCAACTGGATCCATGAGCAAGACGATACAATCATATACCAACCAATCCGCAAGAAGAAGACTAGTTTTCGGCCTTGATCTATAGGGGCGCTAGTTGAAGTTTATCCCTCTCTCTGTTGGTGGGAACCCATGTTCCGCAGTCCTTGTCCGTGTTGGAACTGTTGATGGCAGTACCGCTCAACTACGAGATGCTTGAAAGTCGATGTCTCAATGTTCCCAAGAGTAGCATCGAGCCCCGAAACGGCAAGCCATGCTTCAAGCTAAGTCAGTCGGGATCTAATTTCTTGCTAAACTGAAGGAACGATCTCTGTCGAAGATTCTCATTCTGAACCTATAACCCGCCTAGCTCTCTTCTTTTTTAAGTAGGGGATCCTACCTTAGGAACTGCCGCTAAATTCAGGATCTATTTGCAATCGATAACTCCCGCTTTCACCTTCAACCTGGAGAGCACTGATGAATTCCCCGATGGGGGCTCAACACTAATTTCTCCAAAAGCAAGGATGCAAAAGACGGGAATGAAGGGGACACCACGTCGGGGGTAATCAAAAGCACTGTAGGGGTTCCGGCCAAGCGAGCATCTCAATACAATACCCAACTTTCTGTTTAAGCCCACTTCATTGACCGAGAGTTTCTATTCCGAACCGGTTAAAGACCTAGCCACGAGACCAAGAAAGGTCCGCCGTTAAGGGAAGAAGGTCCTAAGAGCTACGGGATTGCGATCCGCCTAGAAAAGAGTCCTGCTCCAATCCAATGACAAGCAAAAGACAGACGAAAAAGGAACTTATTATACCTCACCTCCTTGTGCCCATAGTTTGACCTCAGCTTTGAACTACCTGCACGGATGCCTTCTCTTCCTCCTCCTGTTTCTGAAGATAGCACCCAGAAGATAAGTCAGAAGATTGACTATTGGGATAACTTGAATCTTTCTATCCTACATTTCTTGCTGGTGCTGAAACATCAGAAAAGCTTTAAACAGCATACCTTTTAGCTAGTGCCCTACCTATCCTTTAACGCTTTCCTTCTGTGGAGCAATTGCTCTGTAGCTAGCCCTTAGCTTCACATTAAACTACAGGCGCTTCGGTTGATATGCGCCTTCAAGCCTTTTGTTCGGTTAAGCAGCTTTCAATTAAACCCTTTCCTTTGTATCGAGGTCCTGTTCTTTCCGGTCTATCACCATTTCCGATTCGCTTAAGTTCTCTCCAAGCCGCCTTCAAAATAAGCTGTCGAAGTGGTTCAATCGTATCCGGGGCAATTGGTATTCCTTATCCCTCTTGGTCTGCAGTCCGTCTAGTGGTCGAAGCCGCGCTCCTTATTTTACTCCGCGGGAGTGCGATTTGCTTTTGCTTATGGTCAAAGAGTGGTCTATTACCTTATTAGGTAGTCCAATCCGGCCAGTAAGAAATGTAGTACGTAAAAAAGATTTACCCTCTTATCTATCGCTCTAAACCGTCTGTGCTTTCCCACCTTTGCCTATTTCCTTTTCCTAGAACTGGAACTCGAAATCGTCCCTAAGTCTGTCGGTATGTGCTCTCCAGGTCTGTTCCCATTCCTTTAGCGCTTAGTGGGAGAAGTGGTATATCGAGAGAAAGAGGGGGTTCCTTTTCTAGAACCATTCGCCCTAGCCCTTATTGTTATTGTTGTAAGCGCCCTTCCGTCTGCCTCTTTCGATGTCTTCGCTATCGAGTCAGTAGCTGCCTTTAGAGCTGTATAGGGTAGCAGCTAAGATTAACTAAAAGGACTCTCCTCAACCCTCAACCTAGTCTCAGGTCAAGAGAGAAGAGCGATGGCATACCTCAACTCACTCGCTTCCATTGGGCGAACTTTCATCTGTTCTCTTTCCTTCTTTCTGCTTTGATGGTAAAATGAACCACTTTGCTTATCACAGTGAGTTCGATTTTCTTTGATCCTCATCTCGTTCAGTCTTGATGGCAGCTAGTTCCTTTATTACGTCGTTCAGTTCAAAGAGTCATTCTGGCATCTGCTTTCAATGCTTGCTAGTAAACAGTGGTTGTCTCTTTGATACCCTCTCGCCCTTACATACAACGTATTTGAGTGCTTTTTTTTTAGTAATACGATACGTTGTGAAGAGTCGAGTCAACAAGAGGAATCAGAGCTTCTCCCTCTGGTCACTTCGATACTTTGAGAACAGCGAGAGCAGAATCCGAATCAGACTTTCAGATGTCACTTGCTTTCCTTCCTAACTAAAAAAATTCCCTTTTGCCTTCCGCTCCTAGTCCGCTTTCTAATAAGATAATATCGCTTTGTCATTAAATTCTTCCAATTCTCCTGCTAAAATGCCAAAACAAAGACGAATTCAGTCGCTAAGGGCTCGCTGCCTTAAGGTATGCCTTTACCCCTAGTCCTAAGCAACCCGGAACCACCACGAACAGCGGAGTAAGCTCTCACGACTGCCTTCCTTTCTTCGGCATTCATTCGTCTCAAAAGAATCTTGGGCTACGCTCCTTGCGACTACGGGTGAGATAAGCAATCCTCCTTCTAGGTCGTCTAAGGCACTAAGATCTATTTCTTTCATACCACCAGGAAGCCTAGCTACTTTCTTTATCGGTGACTAAACTAAGAAAACTTTCGCTAGCAATTCTTTTTCACAGCTTCAGTAATAGCCGGCACTCCTAAAGCAGTTAACCAGATGTGGGATCTTTCCCAATATCCTCTACGCCTACTTCTCTTCCGAATCCAAGACTTGGTTCAAACTTTCAAGCAGTCAGCAGCACTGACCGCTATTCCATAGATAGCATAGAGTTATTACACAGCGGCCTAATATTATAATAGGCTAGCGTCACTATAAAAGCTGGATTTCCCCGTGGGAGAAGTTGAATCGGAATCTCTGTCACTCAAATTCTTTGCCTTCGCCCCTTGAATCTATCTATTCCGGCTACAGAGCAAGGCAAGGTAGATGCCTCTGCTTAAGAAAGACTTGGAGTTCGAAGTAGCATGGATCTAATGAGCTATTCCTCGCATCTCCTCCTTTATTTAATAAGGCAATTGCCCACTAATCCTCATCGCTGTCCTGAGCCTGATTTTTATACAGATTTTCTTATAGGAATCCCGATCTGGGAATAAATGCTATTCTTCTTAGCAGTTGAAGAAGTGAATGGAATCACCCCCCGGTCCGAGAATACTAAGCAGACTTGAAGTCCTCCCTTATAGTCTCAATTCTGACAAGAGATGCGGATTATGTAGCAAATGCCGCTGATGCGTAACACATTGAGTTGGACAGCTTTCCTTGAGCAGATAGGACACAGCGCCGTCAACAGACATACTCGCGAAGAAAGCACCTACCCTGGGGGAACTGAACGCTGGCATGAGGAAAGCTTTCTACTTCTCAGTAACATTCCCATTTTTTGGAACATCTTTTAAGAAGTTGCAGAGTTTCGCTCGACAAACAAGTATGGAAACAAGTATGTAGAGGTTTTTCCAACATCAGAATCAGAATCTGGATCAGTTACCAGTTCCGATCGAAGTTACTTTCTTTAGGAGTCTTAGCCCTCTATACAGGAAAGGAGGGTAACTAAAAGCTAGTAGCTAAAGTTGTTCTCAATGACGAAGCCTCGGAACTTTTGATAGGATTGGAATGGGCTAATTAACCAAAGGGCTGTTTACGACCGACCGAGAAATGTGAAAGAAAGATTGGTAGATAGCAAATAGAAAAGGTGGTCCAGGAGGGGGAGCTTGGGAACATATTCATTCTTAGGTCGCTTAGTGGATGTAGAGGAGTCTGGTCCGATGGATCAGGTGATCAGTAAATGTGACTTCTGGTTGAGAAAGAAAACTGCAGCAAGAACGGATTCAGCCCTTATAGGCATTGCCTGTTGGAGTTTCTTCCATTTCTGAAGTCTCTTCGGGGCGGCTCTAAGCTTCTAAAGGTGAAAGCTAGCTAGCAAGTTTACCTAGTTGACCCACATGCTGGGGAGAAGGGAAAGACATTGGGTTTTACAGATGCAGAGAAGACTCACGAATAAAGGCAACTCTCAAAGGATCTACCCTTTCTTTAGTCAGGCCAGTTTGCCTCAGCACTAGCGCATATACCCTATAGTCGCAGTCTATTATTTCTGGTATAAGTATCCATGATAATGTGGCTCTTGCTCATTTCCCGGGGAGTTCTATTTACTTTCTTCTTTTTTGGGGCATGAAATTAGAAGATCCCCCTGTGATCGGTCCTTGCCACTCCTCAATGGCTCTGATGCAAGTATAAGAGTCAGATAAGTCGAATTACGAGAAAAGGGGGGAACTTTAGAACTCCTCACTAGACGAGGAATTTGATTCACATTTTTAGGTAGTTCTTAGGTTCTATCCTGGCCGTAATATTGTTAGGAAGGAAGAAGGTAAGAAGGAAGATCTAAAATTAGAACTAACTCGGACTCAGGGGGCACTTCTGCCTTGTTAGCTGCAGGCTCTACGTTAGTAGATAGTTTGTTGGGTCCCATCCGGTCTACAAAAATAGAACTCGAACTACTTAGCTATAGGGACAGTTTCACCGACCTAACAGCCAATAAACTACGGCTGGAATCAGATCATATTCTCATTTTCTAGTTGCAGAAAGCCTTTCTCGAGGAAGTACACCCTTTGAGTCCCAGTTAGTTGTTCTAGTTCTAGAAAAAGACAGGACAGTATGGGACCTCTTGTTTAGGGCTTTGGAAGCAAGCAACCAACCCGTAATCGCGACGACCCAATTGCAAGAGCTCCGCTCTACCAACTGAGCTATATCCCCCTTTGCCTCTTGTTTCAATTTCAAGCCTTGGTTGGGTGCTATCTATCCGGACCCCCTTCTCTTTTTTTTTTTAATCCGTGTTGACATTTACTCTTCTTTCATTGGCTGTCTTTACCGCACATTCCTACGGACAGGAAAATCATTGGGGATGGGCAATCCACTTTCAGGTACGAGTAAGGACGCGCCCTGATCCCCTTTGTAAGGTAACCGGCGCTTTTGCCTCATCCTATCCTGGTCAAGGGAGGAAACCCGCAGGAGCGACTGCATATCATATGGTGGCTCCCAAGCTCTTGTACTGAAGGGCGTAGATGAGCGGGGCGGCCTATCAATATCTTAGATGTGTTCCAGTGCGTCGAGGTCCCTCAAGCCTATCCATCCCTTTATCTCCGGCTCGATGTGCAGGCTTGATGTCCAGTGGTTGCTCAAAGAGATAGGTAGTAAAAGAAAGAAGGGTAGCTAATTCCTTTTGGGGGCTTTCCTTCCAATAGTAGCGACTCCTGACTTTATGACTAGTAATGAATGCGAGAAAGTCCGTCCTTATATAATATAATTTATTTTATGCGCTTGTCTCACCGGTTTGAAAAGCAGTTTCTCCTGAAAGCAAGTCTAGGAAAGCAGGGATCAACGGGCTAGCAAACCTAAAATAAAAGATTCCACATTTTTACTCGCTCGGTGGACAAAAGTAAAAGTAAGGGCATAGACTTGAGGGACTGGCATAATAAGACGTGGCGCTGGCTTCCCCTTCGATTGATAGTTGGGCGGATCCATTAATGAATGGATTCCGTTATTTCACCTTTTCTCGGTTGCTTTGGCTAAGCCAAGCATCACATTAAACAGAATAATTGGACCACTTTGTGGGGGCGAGTTTGCTATTGCCTTGGTCCGGGCCTCTACGAGTAGGTATACTACTACGATATAAAGCAAGCAAATAGGAATTCATAGGTAACATCAATAGATGCATCGGTCGAGCTGCCTTCCCTCATCTCTCTATCGAGAATAGGGAATAGAAGGAAGACTCCACTCTCCATGAAAAAAAGGGTCCGTAGCGTGGAGCTTTCAATAGCCAAAAACTTGAGTTTCAGGTCTGCGAGAGGTCATACGTTCAATCGAGAGAGGTACACGCTTTCGGCTTTGAAGGAGTAGGCGCCGTTGGAGTCAGGACCTCCGCCTTTTCTTCAACCATGTCTTGAAATAAATAGTAAGACGAACAGCCTTAAGATATGAGCTGGGATTTGACATATCTAAAAGAAAGCGGGGAAACTGACCACATGATCGGCAATGGGAAGTTCGTCCTTTGGGCAGGCCTTGTTTCAACAATCTCGAAAAGAAAGACAAATCCGAATCTGGCCTGATTTGCTTAACTGGGAAAATCTTCGATATCCAGGTTTGATACTGAACTTATCGAAAGAAAGCCAGCCTGAATTCGTTTATTCACCTCGGCTTCAATAAGATAGACCAGCTCCGGTCGAAAGACGCCTTGTGCTTTTTCACTGGGCGTACTCCATGTTTGATTCCAAGGTATTGAACTCCTACCTTCGGGTCCAAACCTGGCTTTTCTTTTTATGTCCATGCACATCTCTTCGGACAGAAGCTTGAAGTACTCTCTTTCTTCAGGAGTTAGAAGAGCACATACGATCTTTCAAGACTGAGATCTTCAGTCGTACCCAGGTTCAACTCTTTCATTTCAAAATGGAATTACGTAATTTTAACTTCAACTTCTCACTTCTATCTCAACTTACTGACTCGGGGTGACTCTAGCGGCTTACTACTAATGAAATATCTCCTCTCCTGATCCTGAGGGCTGAAAAGAGGGAATTGGAATTCAAATCTATAGCTCCTGGGATTACTGGGTATACTGGATTAGCTGGTGGACTGAGAGCCTTTGTCGAATATCCCCTTCCGTACTCCTCTACTTATCTCATCCCAACTATCTAACCTGACTTGCTAGCAGGTTTGCTTCCTAACCTTATTATGCTTTTTTTACCTTCCATACTTCCTGACTTTGAACGAGGTTTACTTGCACTTGCTAGCGGGTTATCACCTTCTTATCCTCCTTGCTTTAAAAAACCAGGGGAATTTCAACGGGAAGACAGTCAGGTCGAATGTCTGCATCGAAAAGGGGACTGAGGGTAGCCAAAGGGCTGACAGGCTAGTAGAGCGTATACTGGTCAACCATGGATTATAGGGGAGAATTAGCCCTACAAGGCAGGATACAGGGGATTAGTTGATTAGCTGGTTCTCATCTCGCCTCGCACTTCCTCCCCCTTTAAAGCTACTACAGCGCTGGGGAATGACTAGCTCTTGCTGCAAAACTAGTACCTGAAACTTACAATCTCGAGCTCTAGGGCTTACTGCTTAATAAATACTACTTGCAGGCTTACTCCTAGTACCTGTGGCAGTTTACTATAGCACCAGCCCCGGGACTTCCTTACTTTATTCAATTCTTCTTATGCCCTTCCTGACCTGGAATTACTTGCTTAGCTAGTTTCCTTGCTCGCGGGGTTAGACTGATAGAGGGATTAGCTGGCTCCTACTCCTACAGGGTTATAAGGTTTATCCACTTCCTTACTTCCTCAAAAAAAGGGGAGACAGGTTTTAGAACCAGCAAACCCTAGAAGTCAAAATAAGGTTAGGTTCGAAAGCAGCTATCCAGAAGTAAGAGTCTGAGTCAGCCTCGTTCTGGTGCAAGGTTCTCTTTTAAGTAATTACTTAGGATAGCACTCTATTTAAGTAAGCTCATCGCTCTATCAAGGAAGTTAGGAGCTAGTCTGCCAAGCTTAAGAAAAAGTTCAAAGCAAGGTTGTCAGCGAGTAAGGAAAAGAAAAGGTAGGCTTAGAACCAGTATACCCTATCTTGTATCCAGTAGTTAGTCTGCCTATGAAAAGAATGCTTTGGAATTGTATAAGAGCAGGCTGTGATGCGAGGACTCTCAGGGACCTACTTAAGTCTGCGATCACTCTAAAAGCGGATAGGACCAAACCTTTTATTCCCCTAGCAGCGGTTATGTCTCAAACCACCGGCAACAGGTTGAGCTCCTACGATCACACCTTCTCTTGCAAACATAGCACTGGATGGAAGGTATGCTTCACCGACCTCGTTTAACACCATGCTTCCTCCGAAGCTTTCATCTGAGTAGTCACTACGCCCTACCCTATCGCTGAGTCTTTGGAAGCGGTTTCACTCCTTTATAGGTCGGAACTCTGGAACCTAAAGACTTTCTCAATCAGACAGGATAGATGGATTGAGTGCGCGTTGCCTTGATTTGAGGTGAACTCCTTTTCCTCTTCTTCCGGACCGGACCCTTCCATGTGAGAAGCTGGAAGTCGAGTTATTGATGAATGAGAATCTAATGTCTTATTAAACCTTTAGGAGCGATCTGTTCATCCAACTCGAAATATCGTAAGATAATAATAAGAATCTGACGCCCAGTGATTTACTTTTTTTAGAGAGTCCATCTTTCTCGTCAAGTACCTCTTCAACTAGGTCGGACGCGCAAAGCGCTCCACCTGAGTTAGAGCGAGTATTTGAGAGAATCTGCGATGAATACGCGGAGTGGGTGGTGATAGCCGATAAGCAATTACCCCCAGAATGGAACATGCCTGACCTTGTTCGGACAGTGATTGGGGACGAGGCGATTCACATCCCAGGCTTTCTCACGGATTGGATTCATATTATGATGTAATCTTACACGGTTGGTTATGCCAAGAAATTTTTCAGTTTCTTGATCTAATCAACTATGTCTTCTAGTCTGTTTGGAAGGAGAACTCATTTTCATTTCATCTTGTGACTCATTCTCTTCGATCTTATCTTTGATTGCTTTTTAAAATGTCTGTTTGTGCATCTTTTTCCCATGCATCCTTTCTGTTGGTCAACAACCAAGCACATCTCACCTCACTTTCGTTATTCACTACTCTATGCAGGAAAGACTCTTTTTCTGTTTCCACTAGCCACGTTTCAATTCTCATATGTCCCTTTCGTTATTACAACCTTCTTTTTTGATGTCAAAGACCAGAAGCTATGCGCTAATTCTCTTTGGATCTCGGTTGTTCTTAACAGCGATGGCTATTCATTTAAGTCTTCGGGTAGCACCATTAGATCTTCAACAAGGTGGAAATTCTCGTATTCTGTATGTACATGTTCCTGCGGCTCGGATGAGTATTCTTGTTTATATCGCTACGGCTATAAACACTTTCTTATTCCTATTAACAAAACATCCCCTTTTTCTTCGCTCTTCCGGAACCGGTACAGAAATGGGTGCTTTATTTACGTTGTTTACCTTAGTTACTGGGGGGTTTCGGGGAAGACCTATGTGGGGCACCTTTTGGGTGTGGGATGCTCGTTTAACCTCTGTATTCATCTCGTTTCTGATTTACCTGGGTGCACTGCGTTTTCAAAAGCTTCCTGTCGAACCGGCTCCTATTTCAATCCGTGCTGGACCGATCGATATACCAATAATCAAGTCTTCAGTCAACTGGTGGAATACATTGCATCAACCTGGGAGCATTAGCCGATCTGGTACATCAATACATGTTCCTATGCCCATTCCAATCTTGTCTAACTTTGCTAACTTCCCCCTCTCAACCCGTATCTTGTTTGTTCTGGAAACACGTCTTCCTATTCTATCTTTTCCCGAATCTCCTTTAAGGGATGAAATAGAAGCTCGAGAAGGAATAGCAAAACCTAGTTTACTTCCCAGCTCAAACTAAGTCGCCCTTTTTCCTTTCGTTTGTGCTTCTTTCTCCCATGCTTTTCTTTGGTCAACAACCAAGCACAGCTCTTTACTTTCTCTTTTTTTCTGAGGGTATATCTCCCTTTGGATGATTGGAAAGTGAAAGTCTTTTGCTTCCATCTAACAAGGCCCAAGTTACAAAGGGCTCTGGCTCTTGTGAAAGGGCTCCTCTTTTTTTATTTCGTGGTCCGTTTTGGTTTGGCCGTGTACAACAGCCTTACTTACTTACTTCTTTCTATTGCATTCCCTCTGTTCCGTACTTCCGCTCGATCCGAGCTGCTCGGGATGGACGTCGTCTTTAGAAAGCGACTACTCGGTGAATCGGCCTAACAGTCCCGGATGGACGACCCTGTGGGGGGAGCAGAGGATATCCTCATCCTCTGTCCATGGGCCTTTTCAGAGTATCTCCACCGATGCTTCCGATACTGGTGCAAATGCAAATCAAGTTGCGCAAGAAAAAGAGAAGTTGCACAGTTTGATTTATCATCAGTTTAGGCATTTCTATACCCGGGGGCGGCCGAAATGGCAGCTTTCTGTCCCTTCGGAACGACGCAACCAGCTCGATTGGAAATGTGCGGAGACCATTCTTTCAAGCTTAGAGATACCGGAAAATAGGTCCGAGTATCAAGAATGGCAGACTATTTTGAGCACAAACCCCTCCACGTTGTATCCCCAAAATGGGGAATACGTTTGAGGGCCTGCGTTAAACACAGAATACTTCAGGACTGGAGTGAAGAGCCACAAAAGTACCTGTCAGGAACTGTATAAAAAGGACCGAGAACTACATATGGTCTGATACTCACTTCCTTGAAAAGAGGGAGACAAGTTATGTAGGCTGTGGCCGTTCAAGAAATGTAGCGGTTGCTCGACCGTTGCGGGTAAAAGAATCTATTAGTAGTATGCCTGGCCAGAAGACCGATGAGCCTTACCAGAAGTGAAGCAAAGAAGAGAGAAAGTAGCTCTTATAAAGGTAACTGAAGAGTTCAAACTGTCTAGGATGATAGACATTCAATCAACGGATTTCAGAATCCTAGTAAACTCTTATCTTACTTCTACTTTTGTGATTACTCTACGCTACGATATTTATTCTCAGGAAAGGAAAGGCAGAACTGCAGCCCAATTGCCGTTCTAGGAGGGAGCTTGGATGGTGAGCCCAAGCCATCGAGAAAGTGAGAAGAAAAGGCCCTAAGGCCTTGGACTGCTTCCTTTGCTACTGACTTTGCTACAGATGCCTAATTTCTTCAGTCTCATGCTTTTTAACCTTAACACCTGAAGGTGATAGAGTAGATACAATTCCTATTTACTTTACCTATTGACTTTATTGCCCTCGGGTATAGAAATGCCTTAATCCCGGCTTCGCTAAAACCACCTCACGGTCCTATGCCTCGAAGCTGCCTTTATTAACTGGACGAATAGGAGAGTCAGAAGGGCTTGGCTGATGGACTAGTTAGAGTTTTTGGACGAAAGAGTAAAAATCAATCGAATCAAAGACTTGTTGCCTAGGAGTTTCAAGCTTAGCTCGTCTTTCCTGCTATGATTCCGAACAAAGTCACTATTTAACGGAGTGAAAGAGCTTAAATAGTCTCTGCCGTTGCTTCTTCCTTACAGTCGAGCTCAATTACATCAAACCTTAGATCACACCTTCTTCTTTCTCCGTACCCTGGCAGGCTTCATCCAACTCTCTCTTCCTCTTCAACCGGATCTTGACCACCCGCACTGCTTTAAACCAAGAAGGGGATTCAGCCATTTCATTTAGGTTTCGACTAGATCAGATCGCTTGAAGGATGACAACAGGAGAGACTCTTCCCTTAACATGAAAGACAGGCTTTCAGACTATATCAATTCAGCGGTAGATTAGACGGAAAGAAAGGAAAGAACTTCCGGTTCTCGATCGAAGGCCTAGGGCTTTTCTCTGTCTCCTTCGGGCTACTAAAGAATGGTAAGAAGGTCGCTAGCTGCTTCCATAGCTGTCAGGGCTAGGCCACAAAGGGAAGCGGATTCATGGACAGATGGAGCAGCTCGGGAGTCAATAGACTGTTCGGAAGTAACTGATCCATATTAGCGGTGGCTGAACCTAACAGAGAACTTAGCGTTTCCCGAACCGAAGGATAGAAATAAAAAGTCTATTCTTAGAGTATAGTCTAAGGGGAAACCAAAGGAAAACGAAAGTAGGACTATGGACTTTAGCAGGAGTCTTGAAAGCATCTTTCTAAGTAAGTTCCTTGGCAGGCGAATTATAGTCCCACCTAAAGCATTAGCCTTTTAGAGTTGCTGTCCTTATCTCTTCCCCAAGGATATTTCCATAAGCTTCTTTCCTATACTAAGTATACTCGGTTCGGAGCGAGCTTGCATATGTAAGTAAAGAGAGAACCATTGAAAAAAAAAGCATTTCTTATCCGGGGTAATACTTCAAACTGGAATCCGATCTGTCTATCTTACATCGGGTCTTCTTACTTCACCGGCTCGCTTTCTTTCTTAATCTTCTTTCTCTTTTTTTTAGCTTCATAAACATAAACCGGCTAGTCTACCTGCCAAAGGAAAAATGCTACATTCGGAATCTCTAGCGGGATGAAAACTGCTTAAGAAGAGACTCGATCGTAAGCTTTGCGAACTTGAAAGGAGTTTCAAAAGGCTTGCTTATTTATCCCTTTCTTATTTCAGATGCTACGAATCGTCCTGATAGGCAGAATAAAAAGAAGTAGCCATAAAGCATGGATCCCCTCGCGAAAGAGAGAACTAATGGGATGATGAACTTCTCTTCTAAGAAAGAGTTCTCGGGCGGCCTTGGTGGAAGACTCCTTTTTAATTAAGTTTTAGTTCGCGGCCCTATATCCAATTCTTTTTCCCTGCTTTCGGTACCCTACCGAGGACTGATCTGATTCCTGTAAGGAGTTTGGGTTCCAGAGAAGTCCAGTAAGTAGGCCCTTATCCAGGCTCTTTCTTTCACCTTGAAAACCGAGTTAGAATGCTTTTAAAATAGAATGCTTCGTAACCTCACCCTTTCCATCGTTAACACTCCTCCTTAAGCTTCGCTAAAGCTCAATTACATCGACAACCATCTTTTTCTTCTTTTAAAAGAGCAATATCTTCGATATTCGCGTTCTCTCAGATCTAAAAGAAGAGATTCATTAGCAAGTGCTACTCAAGTAAAGCGAAGAGTGGCATTAGCAAGAATAGCAACCTCAGAGAACGCTAAGTAGTAGTCACATCCTCTCTTCATTCTCTGCTTCCTTTCTCTCGTCTGTGAGAGATACTGTATCTAATTCAGCATCTGCTTTCGTCCCGAGCTAACTTGAATACCAGGAAGCCTAATCAGCCTTTCGCTCGTCCCTTCTAGCCTTTCATCCATTCATTCTTAAACCCTTCAGTAAGAGTCTCGCAGTATGCCTATCACCTATCAAGTAAAGAGAGATTCTATTCTTTGTTACGCCGATGTAGTTGGAGAAGTTTTAGTTGCTTTGACCTTTGAGCCTCTTTCTCCTATCTAGTTCTGTTACATCTCGTGCCAGTAAGCCAGGCTTAATTCGTAATAGAGGAGTAAGCAAACTCTCTTAGGCAATCCAGAGCTAAAGAAAGAGACTTAGGCCTTCCTTCCATACAGTGTAAGATTAAAGAGAGTTTTCTGTATTTTAAATACGTTATAAAACTAGCTTAGGAAGGAGAGTTCACTCTGTAAAAGCATCGATTCTAGGCTGTTCCCAATTGTAGTGTATTTCCTCGAGCTATTGGGGGATCCAGTTTTTAGCCCTCTTTTTTCCTTACAGTTCCAGTTCCTGGGGTAAGATTAAGTGGTAGCGATCCATGTAGTGGCATATGCCTTTACAGATAAAGGGGTTATAGCTAACTGTTATCGGAACTTGTTAGTCTGGCTTTCGAACAGCCGGCTAAGGCTTAGGGCAGCTATAGCTGTACCAAGGCAAGGGAAGGCCGGGAAGAGTCAATCTTAGAACAGGAGGAAGGAGATAGGCATCGAATGCTCCTATTGAATGCGGTGCTATTTAATTAATCTAGCTAGGTACCTTTTCCCCGGGGCAGCAATAGTAGAAGGAATTGCATCGGAAGAGGGCATCGAATATGCTCTGGGACTGATGACGTTCCTTCTTACAGGGCACGAGATGGGATTGAGCTTTCCTTTTTTGTTGGAAGCTCTCTCTGTCGCAATAAGGGCTGCTACTGCTAGGAACGGAGTTGGCTTGTTCACGAATCTCCTGCGTCGACTCTATGCCAACTCGGCTTCTTGAAGGAAATAGACCTACTACGACTTGCAAGATTTTTCACAGTCAAAAGATAGGAAAGAATGATAGAATACCAGACAGAGGTAGTAAAAACTAGACCATACCTCTATGATGCCAAGAATTCAACTTAGGGGCTTGGGGAGGCTTAAGATGAATGAGGCCGATTGGTAGGTCTGCTAAACTGGACCGCTAATGGGCAGTCTGTAAAGCTTGAAAGGATATAGCGAGAGACGGAATGGGCTTAGGGATCTATTCCACCAACATCAACTGAGGCAAGAGCGTCTTTCACAGCTGATTCAAGAACAGCCATTCTTATTATTCTCCCGGGATCAGAAAAGGCTAGGCACCAAGGCTACAAAACTAGGCTATGAAAGCAGAGAGAACTCAAACTCCTAAACTAAACCTAAGGCAGCCTTTCTCCCTCCTTATTATTTATAAAAATAAGAAATAGCACCAGCCTAATCCAAGAATGTCGACTCTGATCTTTACTATTTTGCTATTCAAAGCAATCTGCCCAATGAGCTACGGGTATATGAGCTAAGGCCAGTGGATTCCTCTCTTTAAATTCCTTAATAAAAGAAGACAGGATCTTCTACTTATTTTTAATATTTATATATGCCAACTGCAACTGATTCCACTTTAGCAAGAGCAGCGTGCCCAATAACCTGAAAGAGATATGCGAAATCAACCAAGACAGGCAAACGGATTGTATTGTTTCATGGAGAGGGGACTCACGTCCCTATTTATTCCCTATGGATTCTTAAGGGTGTTTAGGTCATTTTTTCAGTTCTGTCACTCTCTTTTCCCTTTTCTAAGCTATATCAACATAGCCAACTAGAAAACTAATGCGCTTGTCAATTAATTCTTTGTGTAATACGTAAATGATTGGTGTCAGAATTTTTCACTGATCAGTCTCATCCGTGTAAGAATTCGGAATTCCTCTTCCAACTCGTCCCGGAATGGGCGTTATGGCAAAGAACAAGAAGAAAACAAAAGGAGGAATTTGTCCAATAGTAACAAATGGTGCCTCCACAGGTTGACATCCGATCCAACCTAGTAGTAAGCGATCCGCCAAAAGCAACCAAAATATTCCTTGGTGAATAGGGCGAAAACTTGAACTACGCACGTACATACTTTTAAAAAAAGGTAAAGCCAACAGACATATAAAAACTGGTGCAATTGCGGCTACACCTCCCGATTTGTCAGGTATACTACGAAGAATGGCATGGATCGGTAGGAAATACCATTCCGGCACAATATGAGGCGGGGTGGGCATCGGATTAGCAGGTATATAATTGTCGGGATGGCCCAAAACATTAGGAGCATAAAAAATCCAAATGGAAAAAAAGATAGCAAAAGCTACCCAACCTACTAGATCCTTTACATAAAAATAAGGGTAAAAAGAAATTTGATCCATCTCTGAATGTACACCCAATGGATTATTTGATCCATATTGATGCAATGCGGCCAGATGAAGAAGACTGGCGCCTACTAAAATAAAGGGGAGTAAATGATGAAGACTAAAAAAACGATTTAAGGTGGCATTGTCCACGGAGAAACCACCCCAAAGCCAAGTCACTATGGTATCTCCTACTACAGGTATGGCGCTAGCTAAGCTTGTAATTACTGTAGCTCCCCAAAAGCTCATCTGACCCCAAGGTAGTACGTATCCTGTAAAAGCTGTCACAATCATTAATAGGAAGATTACAACTCCGAGACACCGAACAAATTCCCTAGGACTGCTATAACTCGCATGATATAGACCACGAAAAATATGAAGGTGAACCACAATGAGAAACATACTTGCCCCATTAGCATGCATATAACGGAGCAACCAGCCCCCTTCAACATCTCTCATAACGTGTTCTACGCTGTTGAAAGCTAGATCCACATGAGGTGTGTAATGCATAGCTAAAAAAACGCCAGTCACTATCTGAATGACTAAACAAATACCAGCTAACGAACCGAAGCCCCACCAATAACTAAGATTGCTCGGGGTTGGATAATCTATCAAATGTTGATTAAGTGTGGAGGATATAGGTTGTTTAAGAAGAGAGAATCGTTGGTTCCTTATAGTCATTTTTTTATCTTTCCTATCGTGACAACTCTGGTTCCCCCACCTTTTTTTCGTTCTGGGGCCCTACTTAAATTAAAAAAAAAGAATCCATTATTTTATTTATAGTACCTTTTCTTTCTTCCACCTACCTCCGAAGGATGGAGGGGGTATACAGCGAAAGAAGCGAGCGTCGAAGGGGTCATCCTGGGTTACTGAAGAGTCGTCCGACTGCTCGGTGACCGAATCAGAGGGGTTTTTACCGCTTTATCTTCTCTCCAGCACTCTCGGACTGATCATCTTACTGCAACAAAGCAAGCTTAGGAATGAATCTAATGGAAATTTAGGTCTCTGTCCGCTTTCCAGATTCTTCTTTCCTCTTCGGTGAAAGAGGGCAAAGGTGTGTGGGAGAAAGAATTCTAAAAGGAGAGAAGATTTCGTCCACCAAGCGGGACAGAGTGCGACCCCTAAGCAATTGGAGGTTCTCGTCCATCTCTTGGGGGTCCATATCATCTGAAAACTTTTCCTGTTCGATTAACATAGCTAAATTTGAATAGGATGACTCAGCGTCAGGAAAAGTCAAGTAAGTAAGCCCCCCTTTTGCCTTGAAAGAATTTGGTTTCGCTGCGCCCTGAATCAATCAAAAAGCTTATATATTCATTTTTTAATTCATCCCATTTTATTTGGGCGAGAGGGAGGCTGTGAGTCACCTGGGCTACGGATTTGTCGGTTGGTTGATTCTCGAAATCACCTCTTGAGAAAAAAAAGGCCCTCGGGTCCCGACCCAAAAATGAATAGGAAGCGGGGCGGGCGAGGGTCTTTCATTAAAGGGGGGAAAAGAGGGGTGGGGCCGCCTTGCGCAGCTTTAGAAAGGAGAGATTTTCAGAAAGTCACTCTCTCCAACCTTTTCTATCTATCCTTAGAAGTTGGGCGAGATAAAGTAAATATGATATTTGCGTTGGTTTTTCCAACGAAACTAAGCACTTTTTTTTCTTTATCATTCGGAAGGCTCAGTCCCACACTCTGACTTCAATGATGGGAACAACCTCCGCACTCCGGCGCTCCAATGAACAAGAGTTCTCCGCCTGACTTTATTTAGAATAGTGGTCGATCCCTCGGGAGTTACATTCGTTACTTAATGTTATGTTCACGTTCACGCGGTGATATTATATCCAAGAGTACTACCCTGTACGTAGTCTATGTCTGGGGAGCATACTTGACAGGAGATAGACACAGGCGGTAGATAGGTCCCCCACTTCGATTCCAGCCCCGTTAGCATCTCCGATCCGAGATAAGGGATTACTCCGTTAGGTCTTTTCGGTCCGGAGCCGGCCGGTAATGGACCTACTTACCTTGCTTGTGGACCAGCTGCAGAGCTAACCCTTGTTCTATTGGTTTGGCGGTTGCTACCAAGACGATTTCTTTATGCCCATCAAAGGACCTCGAGATGCTAATCCACGAAAAACGATACGAGAAATTCGAAAGAACTCATATACGGAACGAGGGCGACCCGTGGAAATACATCGGTTTCTTACTCGTGCAAAGGAACTATTTCTTGGCAACTTGGACAACTTATAACGAAGTTTGTCCCGCATATCACTAGGAAGATCGGAATCTTTACAAAAGGCTTTATAAAGCTTTCGTCTCAATTCATATTTAGCCGCGAGCAATCTGCGTTTGTGATCTCGTATATTTCGCTTCTCCGACATCTCTTACTGAGTTTCTCCCTCATCTTTTTGCAAAAAGCCGCTCCACGGTGGTAAAGTCTCATCTTGTGTGTTGGCCGAAGTGACAATAGTGACATTGAACCCTCGAATATGTTCGAAGATCTCGAAATGATCTTCCAGTTCCGGGGAGAATTCGCAAAACTCCGTTTCCATCGAGAATTGAATGGAGTTATCCCGTATTTCGACCGGAGAATCTAACAGAGACATTACTGTCGAGATTCTGACCGAAAAATGAGACATTCCATGCCCTCGGAGAGTGCTTTGTCGTGCTAGGTCACTGACATATCCTTTGTCTTTATTTGACCCCAAGAATGGATTGGATCGAAACGACTTTCCTGTCGAACCCCTTTGTGTCTGTATGAATTTCTGACCGCGCGGAATCTCCATAGCCAATTTTCCATTTTTTATTATGAAATCATAGGGTGCCTTTGGTACTACTCTTATTTCACACGATCCAGGAACTTCCATAACGTTGGCGTGATTCAGTTTGAGCAACGGATCCTGACGTGATACATCTTCGTAATGAAAATGGAGTGGAAACATAGTGATTGATTGAGAAATCAAAATTCCCTCCATACAGACAGAAAGAGAGTCTTTCCTGCACGGAGTAGTGAAGAACTATAAAGAGCTGTGCTTGGTTGTTGACCAACAGAAAGCATGGGAAAAAGACCAAAGATGAAAGACTAACAAAGATTTTATGCTTCTTCTTCAGTCCGAGAGGAGCTTGGGCAAAGGATTACCGGCTTCGCGAGACCTTTTCGATCTACTCATGGCTAAGCTCTATATGGGTCCTTGCTTTCTCGATCAACTAACTTCGTGCTGAAGAAAGACGGGTCCTTTTCTTGTATTGTACCTTTCGTTGGGTACACTGAACACCAACCCAATCAGCTCAAAAGTTTAGTTGCAAAAGAAAGTTCACTACGAACGAGAGAACGAAAAAAGCTAGTCGGAACGGAAGGATAGTAGAGGAGATGTGGAGGAGCTTTCGTTGGGGAGCCCCTCTCACCTACGCTATTCTCAAACAGAAGAGACGGAAGAAGCGGAACATTTCATATAAGCAAGAACCTATGCCCTAACAGCTTTCACCGAGTCTACCTTTAGAGCGACTTGCCCTCGAGTACAGGCTAACCAAAAGCTACAAGCGCACAGTTCGGCAAGCAAAGCAAACGGGAATCAATCAAGACGCTGCATATCATATAAAGAACTACGACCTTCCCTAATTTCATGAGAACTCTTGCTCTTAGAAGTCAAAGAAAGCCCTAGAGCACGGAAACGGAACTATAAGTCCTAGCCCCGGAACAAGACAGATTGTCTTTGATCCTTATTTTGATAGAAAGAGAAAATAACCTTAAGAAAGAGTACAGGACCAAGACCGGAAAGTCACGCTTTGATCTCCTTTCGCAAGGTACGAAGTTGCTTTCAAACGCGTATTCGCTGTTGCGAGCCGACTGAACAAGTGGATTTTCTTCCTTTGTTTTGGCACATCTCTATGAACAGCGTAGTCCCCCACTCAACTAACCTAACTAAGAGCACTCTCCCTTCCTTCATTACCGGTGACAAGAAGTTCACAGCTCAACCCAGGAAAGCTTCCACAATGATCCGGCTAAGACCCTCTCCCCCACCTATCCATTTTTTTGGTAGGCGGGTTGGCCAGAGTCCCCTCTCCAAGAAGGAGCTGCTTACTCCTTCTGCCTTTCTTCCTGACCCCAGCCCAGGCATAGTCTTAGCTCTTCACCCTACACATATGATTGATAAAAAAAACGGATGGGGAACGTATGCCCTACTAAATGATGCCTTTCTTTTAGAAGGTATCTTCGAGACCTGAAATGACAGCCCTACGAGAATGATTTGCCTTACTCCATGAGTCTTGCCTTCCAACTCTTGCGTATTTTGTCTTACGAGCTGTAATAGGCAGGAGCTATTCTTAGGAAGGAAGAAAGCGAATACTCTTATTCAATTACCAGGGTGGAAATGGACATATTACAACCTCTTTAGCGGATGTGGCACTTTAAGCTTTCTAGCTAGTCGAGCTACCACGCTCTTGAACCCTCTACAACTCGCTTTTTTGTATAAAATACAGGGAGATTTGTAGCATCATTCAAGTAAATACAGAGACGAAAGATGGCTAATGAAACATAGACTTACTTAATAGAAATGCTTTTTTAGGAAAATATCTTAATTACTCGTTGATAGGTGCGGGTCTCTCTCTCTCAATATTGTTTAGGGGGGAGGTTTATTATTATTGATTGTGAGGTTTATCCTCGTCTGTATTACTTTGATAGATAATAGTATCATCAGTTTTATCTTCTATATCTAATATATATTTCATTTTGGCTATCTCTTTTTCCTTCTGAGATAATTTCTCATTAAGATTGTAATTTGTATTTTGTAATTGCATTAAATCATTCCTTAGTGAAATAATAATTGGTTTTCCTATGTAATCCAGGCCTGACAAATCATTGATATCAATTGGATTAGTATCCACCCAGTAATCATTGTGATATACATGTTTTCTCTTGGTTGGTTTCTTGAATACCAACTTTGACTAATGTTTCTTTCCTGATGATGTTAAGTGTGCGCCAATCAATCCTGAAGTGGTTAGTCACCTGTACCAGTTTTGTACGAGAAGGATCTTCGTACTGTAACACAAACCATTCATGATCAATCTGATCCTTTGCCGGTCCTTTGAATTTCACAATATCGTTTTTATCTTTTGTGGAGTAGGAATAGGATTTCGGGGCTAAAAAGAATCCATCAATGACTCTGTCTTCTAGCTTAAACTTACCTAAGACAGATGAAGATATCATTTCTTCTGGTAGTGGCTGCCCAAGCACAACCGAATCTGTGTCTGTGTAGTAGCAGTCCTCTCTGGAGATGTAAGGATACATATATATCCTTGCTGAAGCAGTAATTGCTGCAGCTAGTTGAACTGCTGAGTTCTGCGGGGGGTTCCAATCATCGCTTGTATTGGTATTGCTATGGTAGGCTACGATGTAGTTGTGCTCGCTAAGCATATCACTAAATATCAGCTCACTATGCCTGATCAAATGTTTGTATCGATCTTCATCGCAGATCTCGGTAATTGTGCTATGCTATTGGGGTTAATTCCAAATCTACCATATAGTGAATTCATAAGGATCTTGTACACAAACGACAATGCTTCATTACCTGATTTTTTAGCATCTAACCTGCTCTCAAACATAGAACTAACAAAGTCCTTGAAAGGGCTTACCTTCTTCTCAAAGAGGTAGCCTGAGATTGGGATTACAGTGTAGCCTATGCTTCTAGCATATTTTAACTCCTCGCTATAGTATACTCCAACAAATTCCCCGGTAGGAAAGATGAGAGTCTTATTCTTGTCTCGATAGGGGAGAAAGGGCTTCTTAATAGTCTTAGGGCATTCCACATATGCCTCAATAAATCCAAACAAGCTATCCAAGTCCTTGCCACCCAGATTACCATTCCAGACTGGCACACCGCCTGGCATCGGGAATTCCTTCATTATAAAGGGATAGAGTGAGTTCACATCATAGAAGTATAGATTCTTACCATGTGGCTTGTAAGCATCAGCATGCCCTCCATAGTAGGCACGCCTTATGAAGATGTCTTCGTTCTTACTTGGGATGTGGATAGGCCAATTAGAAGCATCGTAATATCGCATACGAAAGATTGTTAGAGCCAATGATGAAAGGGTTATCTTGCTAACTATGTTAACCTTGTAAAGCTTCCAATAGATCTCTTGAGCTTTTTGCATAACTCCTCCAAGAAGACGGATGTCCTGCTTCATGTAGTCTAACACTCTTTCTTTCATACTTGCCAGATTTGACAGCGTTATCTCATCATAAGGGATAGAGCCCTTCACACCAAGACCTGGGCATAGATTCTTAGCAAGTGCATCAAGTTTGCCGGGAAGTAGATTCAATGAATCTCTAAAGCAGAATAACAATTTCTTATTTATTGTCATAGACTGCTAACTCGTAAAGCCTATGATTCCTCATCAGTGGTTTGAGCTTGTAGTTCTTGTGATGACACGCTAGGTGCTTAAGGAGGAAAATCCCATCGAACCTAGATAAGTTGTGGAAGTAAATTGTTAAAATAGATTTTTCTTTTTTAGCTATCGTTGAGATCCTTAATACAAAGTCATAAAGTACTTTTTCACTCCTTTCTTCAAAGGAATCCAAGATTATGGAGTAGTCTTCGCTAAAGTAAGTATCAATCATAATATGATCATTAATCTCGTCAGCAGGGCGAATCATCAAGAGACCAGCAGCATAAGGCTTATGAACGTCATCGATCATTAACGTCTCTGTATCGGCTACAATATTTCAGCTCAGTGCTGCTTGGTTTGAGTGCTGTGATATGGGTTGGAAAGCTACGCTTACGATACTGCATATTTCTTGCTTTTAATGGCTCTGTCTCACTCAATCCGGCTTGAATGATTGAAGAAAGTATTCTATCTCTCTCATCATAAGAGATTGCTGGACAATCTTTCTTTTTGCCGTCCAAATAGACTCGAATCATGACGCGAACGATACAATCTCCGTCGTAGATCTCATCATATTTCTTTATACACCGATAAATATTAGCATAGACATCACTCATAGGGATTAAGTTACAATCTTGATAAGTCAAGGGAATAGCAGGGCCAAGAGTAAATGCGATCTCTTCTCCGTAAGACCGCTTTAAGGTAAATGTTATTGTAAACTTACCGTAACCGGTAAAGGTTGGATAAACAAACTGGTTTAATAGATCAATGGTAACCAGACTTAGTAGGTCTATTTCATTGACTAAAGGATAAGGTTCAGAGAAGTGATGTGAAGCAATGATTAACCCTGGATGCGGATCTTGGCGTGTTGTTCGATTAATCTTATTAAACATGCGACTCCTCAATAAGACTCCAGTATCAGTAGTTGTTGAGTATGTTCTTTTTTGTTCATATTTTATTTTAATAGTGTACGCTGTAATTTATATGACGCTCCTTGTCTAAAAGCTTTTTTTTTTTTAAGTTTCTCGTCTTATTAACATGAGCTTCCCATCCTTCTTCAAGTTTTGAGGATTTATAATGTAATGTCCGCATACTATTTCAGTATAGTTCTTGTAAGATGACACGATGCCTTTTATCCTTTCTTCCCAAGTTTTTTGCATCGTCTTTGATGTATTTATTGGTATACAACGCTTTAAGAGAGCTTCAAGTTTATATTCAGGGATAATCATATCAGTTCGCATTTCCTGCATAGGATTTTATATATTCATATATATGAACTGATTAATTATCTTTAGTGGTAAGCCCAAACTTGTAATAGATTCGCAATATATATATATATATGGTATTAGTTTGCTATGTTCTACATTAGTTATAAAGGTATCGTGTACAGTGTAAATTGGTATTTTACCAATATCAAATATTTTTTCTACAACTGTCATGGCTATTTGGGCGTCCTTCTGATGGATGAAGTTAGCGAAGGTTGAGATTCCCGTCTTCCTACGATTTCTTTTTTCTGCATCAACTATCTTGAGAGATACCTTGCGCCTCTTTTTTTTTATTAAATCATATACCCATATATTTAATGATTCCATATTCATATAATCTTGTACCGTGGTATAATTAGGTACTTTGTAAAAAACAGGTCTATTTCTAGCAGCGGCAACCCAGCCAATACTGCGGATCAATTTCATCAGGCATGATATCCCTTGAAATTTTGTTTTCCAGAAACTAAAGCAGACATGGGCAACTTTAAAGCTTTCTTTAATACTGATGTATCGGGAAAAATCATCTTTTAAATCGCTAGCAATGCTCATTAGCGTTTTGCCATATATTAATGGCATGAAGATTTTTTTCACAATTTTACGATCAAGATAATCGCAAACTACCACCGATAGATGTTTATCTTTATCAGCAAGTTCAGCTTTCATGTACTCCTTGAGCTCATCGAGGATAAAAAGATAAATATCTTGGATATTATCATCTTAAGAAGGGATGAGATTTGTTTTCATAGCCAAGGTTTCATCCAATAATAAGTTACTTATTATCTGATATGCACTCGCGGAGGCGTCTTGGATTATAGGTATGCTGTTATCATTTTTGTCATGTATAACAAGAGAGACCATATGTGAGAGAAACTGAAAACCGCGTTTTGCATCCTGTGAGAATCTAATAAGATTCGCTATTTTTTGATTCGTTTGAAATTGTTCTAAATCCTCGAAGATTTCAATGTACCATTTGATAGCATCACGGGGCTTGTTGAAAGCCTGGTAATGGAAGACAGCAGAGCTAATATTTTGTTTTAGATTTTCTCTATCATTCCCTACCAATGGTTTTGTATTCGCACGGATAACAAGGCTTTTTGCAAGATCACGCTCGTGGAAATGCAGGAATCCACTGCGGTAGATTCTTCCGCGGAAGTCCAGATATGCCGGTAAATCAAATTTATAACCATTGTAGGCATTAGCCAGTTTAATAATCATTCTCTCATAACAAGCACGCTGTTTCAATTCATTAAAGAAACTTAATATATTGCTAAAGCTACATAGCTTGATTAAATTACTATTTTTTTCATGTATGCATTTCGCAGTATGTTGGTCACTTCTTCCATATTATGATGAGAGGAAAGAAATCTTGGAAGGATAAAACCATTATCAATTAGTGTTGCCTCATTTTCTTGAATAAAATTCAAGAAGTCGCTGTTGATCTGAAAAGCCTGATTCTGCAGATTGTTAATTACACTACACAGTTTCCTGTGATCACCATATTATAAATTTATATTAAAATGTTTAGTGTCATCACAACTTAACAGAGAATAACGATTATAAAGTTGACCTGAAGGTGTACTTAAGTAACCACCTGTTAAATCAGATATACATCTAGGATGTTTACCATTAGGAAGGGAACTCTTCCACTCAATAGGAGGGTACACCATAGGTAGATTAAGCTTGACTGGCAGTAAAGAGACATCAAAGTTGCAAAATACGAAGAGATTGCTTTGAAGATAATATTGCCCCTTCTTATTATCAACTCGTTTACTAGAGTCCGACTCTATATAGATCAAATTCCTATTGACCATGAATTCTACTAAGCCGGAACCGAAGGGAAACTTAGTTTCTAACTTGGATATAGATAATTGTTCTGAACAGGGTTGCTTTAGTTTGAGCCTCTGTGCTCTCAATAATTGAGCCTCAGTACGCACCTGCTCTTCAAGAGCATCAACCAAATAAGCTACACGAATCTTGGTGGATTGTAGCGGTTGAAAAACCTTACCAAGTATATATAGAATTAAAGCCTCAAGCGTATAGTGCCCAAACTCAGAAAGCAATTCATTATCTTAATAATTGAGACCCCTCCCCCTGAGAGAATCCTTAGCATTAACATGATCATGCCTGATTAATATTTTAATAATGTTGGAGGCTGTTTTCCACATTGATTCCTCGTCGAATCTCATAGTAAGATCTTCAATCTCCAATTGGATCTTCTTCAATTCATCCATATCTAAAGGAAACCTTGCCTTATTTTCTTCCAATAATTGAAAAACTACATCTTTATATTCCGCTCGTTTATTTATGGCTTCATCTTTTTTTAATACTTCATTTTTTATTTTCTTAAAACAATCCCTCCAGAATAAAAATAAGATTATCGTATGATCCTCAGAATACGTTGTTTTTCTGATCTCTAAAAATAACCAGTCATATTCATTATTCATCTCAACCTCATTCTCATTCTCTACAACTACTAGTTTCTTATAATTCTCATTCTTCTCTTTAGAACACATCATTTTCAATGTGATTTTCATATTGATTTTTCTCTTTTTTATTCCAAGAAATAGCTTGGGATTTCCCTTCTGGAATGGCGTGCATTCCCATTATTGAAGGTGTCATTACCCTGAATACCTCAATTTAATATCAACTACCGCAGCTATGAGAGGTTCTGGAGAACATCATCACAGAACATACAACTGTGGAAAGGCAAGGATTTCTCCTGGGATTTTCTAAATGTGCCAACCCTGCTGATATTCAATTTATTGGTATCCCTCTAGCTTAGGCTAGATAACGACATAATCTATTCCTCTAAAGGAGGCTCGTTTAGTTAGTGTACTTTTTTCTTCGGAGGGCGTCTCTATATCCTTTTCCAGATCCATAAAAAGATTCTCCAGTTGCATCTTTACTTCCATTGCCGGGAGCATACCTCTGGATTTTTGGGCCTGGGGAATCACCATTAGCATTAGCGCGGGGATAAGGAAAGTAGTCTAAAGTAGAGCGTGAAGCTGGGAAGCATTCCCCTTGTTGAGTGAGGAGGGCTTGAAAGGATCTCAAGTTCCGTGGGAGAAAAAAAAACAACCATGGACACCCGACTTCATTTGGTTATGAAGTATATCTCCACCTATGAAATGGTTTCTGACCCTTTGACCAAACTCATTTCTAGAGATGCGTTAAAAAGGCATGTTAGGAGTTTGGGATTGCGTAGGATTTGATATACTTTCAATAAAAAAAAGGATTGAGTTCTTTCTTTTTAGAATGTATCTGTCGTTCTTGGAGTTGCCGTTTTTGAGTATGAGAATGAAGAAATGAGATCTTTTAGTAAGCGTAGGGAGCGCTGGGATCCCAGAATAGGATCCCGAGCGGAATTAAGAGTAGGAAATCAATACACAAGTCGTCGGTCTTTCTTAAAATTGGCCTTCTCTTCGATCTTTTATTCAATCTTTCGTATGTGGTAGCCGCTCATTTGTCTATGTATGGTATGTTCGTAGGAATGCCCACATTGAATTAGCAAGAATGCCGGCTCAATCAATCCCATATCATATATAGGGTGATGTAGAGCTCCTGGAAGGTCTTTCTTCAAGCCAGCCTAGAGTTCATGAGTTGAGGGGTTTCGGAGTTCAGTCGAATATGCCAAGAGGCGCTCACCCAGAAAGGGGCGTAGCCTTCCTGTAGTTCCAGAGACGGGAGGATAAACTAATAAGACCACGATCCTCCTTCTTAGGCCGATCGAAGTCGAAGGGTTTCAGATCGAAGGTTGAGGCATTTCTAGGAAGACGGATTATCAAAGGTTACACCTAGGTAGAAAGGGGATTTGACAGATAGAGAAGTGGGACGGAAGTTGAAGGCTTTGTCCACTCAAGCCCCCTAAGCAGATAAAAAGAAAGGAAAGGACAGACAGCAGGGAAGGGGATTCTTTGAAAGCCTACTACTTTTTTGCCCCTTGGCTAGCTTGCTTGCATGCATGGAATGAATAGGCTTGCTGACTGGCTTACCTACTTTTACTAGAAAGCATAAAGCAGAGATGCCATACTCTTCTTTCGTGCACTATGCTTAAGACATAGAATTCGAACTCAGAAAGAAAGACATTGGCTTTCTTCCCGGCCCGGAATGAAAGAGCGAGGGGAAGATCTCTTTCTAAAAGGAATAAAATCTCGGATTGCTACTGGTTCGCTGGCAAAGCATTTCCTCTCTCTTCTTTCTTCATGTTCACATCTTATTGATTCATCTTCCTCCGAAAAACCTCCATCCGATCGATAAGCCAATACTTCCATGTGCCTCTACTGTTCGTCCTGGAGCAGCACCGAAGAAACTTTCTTTCATCCCTGCTCATCAACCTCGCGCCGCCGGGCGCTTTTCGACCCTGAGGGAGGGGTTGGGTTTTCAGACAAATCCATCATTGAAGGGCTAGAAGCCGGATCGCTCACTCATCAATTTCTGCTTCTCCCAATGGGAGCCTTTACTAGTAAGGGCGGGGAGGCGGATGGGGAAGCAGCAATTCTAAGATGGAAATGGAAGCTGGGGTCCTATTGAGCTGCTACATAAGATCATCTTTTATGGGCTGAGGAGGCTGCCTAGCAATCCTCTCCCGCCCATCCGGAGATATTCAAGAAGTTTCTTGCTTGCGTCCAAGGTCCAACCGCCTGCGGAACTTGAACAGGCCCTACACGACTCGGAGAAAGAAAGATGCACATTTAGAGAGCACTCACTGAGTGACTTACGGAATCTCCAATCTCTTATCTCTCCGAATTGACATGAGGGACTACCTTTCTGCCTATAATGGTGAATGAAATGGAATTACCTTTAGTTAGATAGGGTGAAGCCCTTATTTATTTAATCAATAAACTTTTATCTAAAAGATAAGTGGTCTTCTTGTAAAAAAGAAAGAGACATCGATACATAGACCCCAAAGCCCAAAAGGCCTACGAACGAGGAGGTCGGTAACCGGTGTAGGCTAAGATCCTTTACGAACTGGAAGAGCAAAGCTGCACTTCCCGCGCTATTCCGTGGTTCAGTAAGAGAAGGCGATCCCTTCTCAATACCTTACCGGGGGATTTCCCCTTGAAGTTGAAGAGGATTCATGCCTCGAATGCGCTCTTTTCATAGTAGAAGATATCCACGCACAGAGACTAGGCTACACATGAAAAGGAAAGGGCATTTATCCCAAGGAGAGAGAAGCTACTCCAACTGGTGGACCCCCAACTGGAAATGAATAGACTGGAACTGGATCGCTTGTTGTAGAAGGAATGTAACTGGCTAGCAAGGAGAAGGAATAAACCGCCATCGAATACCTATAACCACTCCGCTTTCAAGCCCCCTTTTTTCACTGACAGGAACTGCATTCGATCGTATGGACGTCTGAACCCTACCTATTGGCACGTATCGACCTACTGAATTACAGACAGAAGCAAGGCATTAGAAAGATAAGGCAGAAGAAAGGGATAGAGATTCATCTGTAACGTATTACCTACTCTCCAACCGCAGGGAATAGCGTAGGATAGAGAAAGACTGCCACTCTATATCCTATAATAAAATAAATGTAAACCCTGAGATGAGAATAGGGCTATATATATATTCATAGCTACTTGCCAATTCATTTGAAATGGGCCTTGCCTGAGTTACTCATACCTAAGGAAAGAGTCCTGCTTTCAAACCAAACTCTTAGTCCCTTTACTTTAAGAAGTTTGTAAAAAGGCTCAGCAGAGGAGATCATGCGCCCGACAGAAGAAAAACGTAAGCCTTCTTGTAGAATATATAGGCGCTACCCGAAAAGGACCTCTATTTGGACCCTTTTTTTTCCACTCATGAGACCACGTGAACGTGGGTTACCCTGGTTTATCCTGACGAGACAAGACTCCTGCATCGAATATGGGTGGAGGGTGGAGAAGGATAGAAAGGTAGTTTCCTCCAGTAAGGGAGATGACTTCTTCCTTGCCCTTTGAAGAGCGAATAACAAGCGCTTTGAATCAAGCTCTTAGAGTACTCGTAAAGACCTGAAAACAACGTTTTGATTTTTTAGAAAGAGATTTTGACTTAGTCTTGGCTTATCTTTCTAAAGGGAAGAGGTAGCCTTTAATAATGCCATCACTTCTCTCACTCCTAGCCAGGCATGACGGAATAAAGGAGTCGGGAAGCGACATTACGTTGAAGGATCGATGATGTGGTTTTTTCAAACCTTATTCTTGATAGCACAGGTGATCCCTAATGGGCTCGCTTCACCGATCTCTATATAGAAGATCGCCTCTAGATCCCATCCCATTAGACTGATTTAGTGTGGTTAAGCTGTGTCTTTGAAAAGTCACTGAGTTTAGGGCTTTCTTTCTCTCCTGTTTAGAAAGATAGCTGCCATCAAGACGAAGACAGAAGCAATAGCCTTCGATTAGTCGGTGGGACAGGAGGAACTCTTACTGTTCTCCTAACCGGTGCTAGTGAAAGCAAATGACATAGTTAAAGAAAAAGAGGGTGCAATCAATCAACGAACAAAGAAAAGTACTCGCTTCGTCCTTGATGCGGCTGACGTAATACACTAAAGAGTAAGCGATCAGACCTTGAAGGCATCTTTGTTTTTGTTTTCTCCTCGTCTTATAGGAAGATCGAAAAATAGAGCTCGCCCTTGACTCAGAATTGGCAGCAGGGAAGTGGGAAGACACTCTAATCGTCCGAACAATTCCTTTTTCTTTTCTGGGGAAGGTGATCCGAGTCGTATATTGAAGTAGAAAGTCTCTTTCTTTATCTTCGCAGCTGCTACTTCTTAGTGAGGTGAAAGCCAAAGCTAGCTGGTCGCTTCCTTCCTCTGTAGAGTCTGATTTCCCCTTTGACTCGGGATTGGCTGCGGGCAATTCATCGATCAATCGTAAGTGCTCAGAGCAACCTTGGAACATAAGTTAAGATTCTATTCTGCCACCAGAAAGATATAGCTTATCTTAGTAGAATCGCAGGCATTCCCGAACGAAAGAATCAATTAGTGTCTACGTTTCCGCTGTCTCTTATTATATTTATATTACTAGAGGGCACCCGTGCAAGCAAGTCCTTTCTCTGGGCCAATGGTGAATCATCCAGATCTGGGCTCAAGTCGAATTCCTCAATAGCTTCCGCTTCGGTGAGAGTAAGAGAGGCACTTAAGCCCTGCTTGCTTCAATGTCTTTGTCTTTCTGGACTCATAAGCGGTAGGAGTAAGTACGAGTGGTCACATAGCTATTTCATATATAAAAAAAAGTACAAATCCGTGAAATCAGATCGGGAAGTGGCTGTTGTCTAAGATGTCTTTAGTTTTTTATTGTCTTTGTTCTGCTTTCAGCTGTAAAGAGAGTACTTCCTCTGTTCTATTCTATTTTATGTGTCAGGACCGGTCATGATGCTCTAGTGCTACCTTATGACTCCTATAGTGCTTTCCGACTCCCGAGACCCTGACTTTGCCTTTCCATTCAGCTAGCTCTTAAACCCTGCTTGACAGAACATAATATCCTTTGATCCCGGATTCCATTCAAGGAACTGAAGGAAGGTCAGCAGGTCAGGTAGTCCTGGTATGCCCTGGATGAATCTACCACCAGGCTTAGGCATCCGGACTTTTGCCGTTCAGGTGAAGTTCCCAAGGTTAGTCTCGATCAATTGAATAAGTTGACTAGCCAGTCCTTCTTTCACTCGAAGTGAGCCCATCAAATCAAAGTCGATGTAGTTTCATAAAGCGAAGGGAGCCCACTTCCCACTCTCCCTTCCCCACCCCTGTAGGGGTGGCCTCGTCCTCTTCCTCAGGGACTACACCTTTCAAAAGGAGAAAGTTAGAAAACAAATAGAATCAAAAAGGCCATCATTAATGCGAACAAGGCAATAGCCTCGGTTAGAGCAAAGCCCAGGATTGCATATCCGAATAACTGTTTTGCCAATGATGGATTTCTTGCCACGGAATGAATTAATGAACTGAATACGTTTCCAATACCTACAGCAGCTCCCGCTGAAGCAATTGTAGCAGCTCCGGCACCCATTGATTTTGCACCTTCTAACATCTCGAATGGAGAAAGAATCGTCACGCTCTTTCATTCACGATTTTATGTTCTCGTCGCTTCTTCCCCTCGTTCCTTTTCTCTTGGACATCTCACTTGAAATGCAATCATTCTTTTCGATCTATTTAGTAAAAGAAAGTCTCTCACGGATATCCTATTTGTAGATATGGGTCCGTAATTCAATTATTATATTATAATAGGGTGGTAATAGTTCCTATATTTGCCTATCGAACAACAAGTCTTAATGTATCGTCGACTTGATACTACCAGCTTAGATACATGTACCGGATGAGGCGGAAACCCATACTAAAAATAAGAAAGGAAGACCCATGCATCAATCAAGATCTCTATCTATAATATAACATACCTCAGGTTGGATTCAACCACTTAGGATGATGATCTGCAAAACCAAACCCCATGACTTTATGCTCTGCCAGTCTTCCCCTCTTCTAGCTATTCGCATGCGTCGATCAATCATCTTCGGCAAAATGACCAGATAAAGTATGCACCAAGGATCCATTAGATTAAACTAAGTGCATGATAGACCGATTCTTATATCCTTTGAATGTGACCACTGGTTAGATTATGATTATGTAAATGGATCCGATCCATTACCATTAAGTCGGGCCTGTGGACAATGTTTTAATGGATCACCCCTGATGCCTGATGGGCAAAAGAAAAACATGAGCCCAATACGGTACCTCATAGGGCAATCATTGTACTTAGGGTCACTCTCCCATCTGTTATCTTCATTGTATCGATTCAGTCTGGTCGATCAGGAGAGCGAGTGCGAGAGAGATTGAAATAGCTATGCCCAACCTATCCATACGTGCTTGTTGAATCCATTGTATTCCGATAGCGCGGCAACTCGTGTTGTTTATTCCTTTATTAATCCAGCATCCAGTAGGTCGCTGAATATGGGCATGCCCGAACGCAAGGCTATCCGAGATACTCTTTGGTTCCCTCCCAAGCAAGGCTAGAATCAAAGGAGGAACTCCCGACTCAAATAGGTGTGATATCGAAGTGGACTCAATTGCCCAATCTCTTCTCTTATGCTATTATTTCGTCGAGTACTCAAAACAAGATGAACAAGCGAGAGGAAAGAACCTCACATAAGCAAGCAGTTCGGTCTACTCGCTTTTGGCTTGGGCTTTGCGAATGGAACTTGCATTCTCGAAAAACAGGGCTCGTTCACTTGGCTTCTCACTTCGGAATGCTAGAGGAATGGTTGACCTAACGCATGAACCAACTATCCGAGATTCTGCCTTCCGCTTTGAAAACAACATTGGGAAGGGGTCGGGCTTTCAGCTGATTCGAAAGGGATTTGAGCTTGCTTTTCAGATTCTACAGGCAAGCGGGAAGGTAAAGTGGGTTTTGTTAGATACACAATGTCATGGATGGATTTGATAATGGAAGGGAAGGGCTTATGAACCGGGAAGTTACCCCTACATGTGGTAGGGGGCATCAACATAGCTCTTGTCGGGTAGAGAATACGCCGTCACTGATGACTTCCCGCTACGCCCCTTAGCCATCTCTTTTCTTTAGCATCCTAGAAAACAAAACACTCCTTATCCTTAGGCCGAGAGAAGGCATTGGTATGCGTTCTTTTGCCTGCAAGGGAGTAAGAAATTTTCTTTTTCGTCCTTATATTGCATTTAGTGGATGTGTGACTTTACTATGCTTAAGGCATGGAATTTATTTACCAACTTTCGTCCAATTGCCTCCAGTTGCAGCCTTCCAGTCTTATATATAAGTAGTCCCCTTGTTGTCGTATAGCGAAGACTAAGAATGTAGAAGGTATGGAATGATTACAGAATGGCTCAAGCAAAAAAGTATTGCCCGAACACTCACTGCAAAGACGATTAACCGATCTTAATAAGAAGGGATTAGATCAAGAAAAGGAAATGGGACCTTAACTTATTAAGAGGCTAGGCGAGGACCTTCAATCAATCAAAGATAAATCAGTCCTAGATTCAATAGCAGGGGCTTCTCTTTTCAATTCAATATTTTTCAAGACTTCTTGCTTTGTTTCCGTCTCTCCTGCCTTTGCTAGTCTTTAATCGTCTCTAAAGCGAGTGAAGTCACCTGAGGGTTCGAATCCGATGTGATCTTAGAGCTATTGACTGCCATCCCTAGTGGTAGCATGGTTTGAATAAAGACTTTACTTCAGAGATGGGAAAGCTTACCTTAATAGAATTAATGGCTAAGCCAAGACCTTAATAGAGTGATTGGTCAAGCCTCGAATCGAATCCTGGATCAACGCCCTTTTTCGCTTAACCCATTCGTTCACAGTCGATTCAACTTAAACCAATGTCACATGTCTTGTGAGCATTCAACCATGATCTTCTTTTGTTCACATCAGATCTTTCCTGGTAACTAAGGCAATGAAATTTTATTAATAAATAAATTACCTCATATCTTTCCCTCTGGGTGGGATGATACGAAATACAGCAGTTGCCAATTGGCATGCGAAACCGAGAAGGAACTTACTTTCATAGACAAGAGCTGACCTTGGGCCAATGACCAGATATAGAAGATTATTAGCCAAAGTAGATAGAGTGAATGGGAATAGTCGAATGCCCTATGGAGTAAAGGGAAGGGGCTTGAGTTCTGAGACGAAGATAAGGCTTCCGGACATATGGAAGAAGGAGGCATCGTAGATGAGGAGATCCAGTTGTGCTTGCTGCCTATCCACTTGGCGAGTAAGAGGCTCTGTGCAAGAGTGGATTTTCAACCTTCTGCCTTTGCTTGCTTCATCTGCAGAGCTAACTCCGGAAGTGACTGCTCTAGCCAATGCGCATGCGTTCCTTCCTTTATGCAATTAGGCTTCTCGCGTTGATCACATAGCTTCTTCTGTAGTGCGTGTATTTAGTGTCTCCTTCGCTGTCCTATCGCGGTATGAGTAATTTATGTACGTAGGGTGCGCGTAGAAAGCTTATAGTGCTCTTCTTTGATTGATTGTAATTGAGTTGACTCAGGAACTTTCCCTGAAGGTGAATGCACGAGGTGAGCGTCTTTCAATGCTTGCTTTTTTAGTTGTTTAGCCTATAGCCTTGTTGCTAAAGCTGTTAGCGCGTAGTCTGTCTCATATACCTCCAAGAGCGGTGAGTGGGTGTAGTAAGATGTAGGTAGGCATATCCATGTTTGGGCACTGAACATGGTAGCTATAGCGAGGGGAAAGATCCATAGCAAAGACCGGTAAGCTCGCTTCCCACATTCCATTCGATGCTTTCCCTCCTTCTTTCTTTGCTTGATGCGCCGCTCGGTGTGCTCAGATGGTTCTGCTTCATGCTCGTCGACTCTGAGTTCGGGTTTCAATGAGTACCACGATCATAGGATCATTCCCGTTAACCAAATCTCTCAATTTTATGAGAAATTCATTAGATCCAGCTCCCTGGCAGTTACAAAATAACATCTTCATTGGGATGCTGTCAGTGAAGAAAAATAAGTAAACTGTCATACCTGGTTCCAAGGGAAGAGAGCCCCAGTGAAGTAAACCGAGGGCACGAAGAATGAAAGGCTCTGTAGCCGGGGTAAGAAGGAAAAAAAGGGCGCGGGTTGACTTTCTTGATAAAAGTTTGATTTTCTTTTTCTCGATAGCCAGCTAGTGGAGTTAGAAGGGGCAAGAATTGCTCTCTTGTCGCAGTTCTCTTATTCGCAGCTTTCATCTGCTGCAACAAAGTCCGTCTTACTAGGATTTGACCTTCGACTGGGAATTTATCTTTCCTACGCCCACGCGAAAGGAAAGGGCTCTCCGAAGAGAGGAAGAAGAATTAATTCCTCTGCGGTCGTGAAAGGGTATTTATTTTTTACAGTTAATCAAATTTTTGGCACCAAGAGAACATTTCAAATACGATGCGCTTATTTGCATAAGTCTGGCTTGCTTAGAAAGGAAATGGAATTATTTGTTTGAAAGTCTTTCCTTTTCATCGCTTCGCTCCTTCCTTATTAATTAAGGTTTAGGCGTCGGCCTTACGAAGGCTAATTTCCACGCTTTGATTAAATTAAGGAAGTAGAGATCCTAAAACTCTCATACATATTTTCTTCGCATCTCGAAATGAAAATTAGTTATTGTAGAAAGGAGCTCAACGAAGAGATGCGCCTTATCCGGGATAAGAGTCAGGGGCGTAGCGAGCAGCAAATCCTTATGTTCGGGCACAGTCTTCTTTTCTCCTGACACACTACCTACCCCGTCTCTGCCTTCTTTGTGTTAGTATTCGTTTCCTCCCTCCTTCGGGTGAATGAAGTTGATTGACCTAGCCTACATTCCATATTAGAGTGAGGTCTTGACATCCTTTTCCTGGGTACTATCCCAAAAGGAAGTCACTAGACTGAAAGGAGAGGTACGAAGTCATACTCTCTTATTTTTACGAGTAGGAGATTCGATATTGGGCTTCTTACGGATGTGGAGTCAGAGGCTAAGACAGCCCTTCTTCCCTTCTTGATTCATCCCTTGCCGCAGTATCATACCTAGTGAAAGAAAGTAAGTCATCAGTCAGTAGCGAGCCGAGCCTATTAGCTATTATAGCCAAGGACCGATCTCTATCTCTTATATTCAAGGCTCTTTCTTTTATCAGACTTCAGGCTATCACTCTCTTCCGGGCATTAGCAAGCAATCCAGACATCAGGAGCATTGATATCTGCCGAGCCGGTAAGAAAGCTGTCTGGTCCCGAAATCCGGTAACAGAAGGATTCCGCTAGTCTCTGAATAGAGAAACAATCAGTCTGTGATAAGCATAGCATCAGATAGCTGTACAAGACAGAAGTAGCTAGTTCAGTAAGCCTACTATACTACGATCAGCAGTAGCATAGTAGCCATCCAGTTCGGCTATGATATGTATCTTCCTGTAAGAAGCATCAGCAAAGGTCTCTTTTCTTTTGGACTTGAACCTCCCCCTTTCTCTAATAATAAGGTAAGCATTTCAAAGTGTATCTAGTAAGTAACTTAGTTTAGTGAACAAAGTCCTTTTTCTAAGAACCATGTTCTGTTGACAAAGCGGAAATGCCACACACACACTCCTCTCAGATAAAGTATTTACAGATAAGCTCGGCACCTTACGGCCATGTGCCTAGGATCCCAATCTTCTGAGTGCTCTAAGGATTCAGCCCTAATCCTATAGGAATTGAAGATACCACACTCAGATCGGTGAATCTATCAGGCACACTCCAAAGTGATCCAACCATTCCGGTCTATAGATTCATTAAGAGAACTTAAACACATGCAGGAAGAAGCACATAGACCATAGGGAGGGTGACAATTCATTCATTTCTCACCAGTTGTTCCCATTGAACCTAGGAGAATATCACCTGATTGGGTTGCCGTAAAGTACAACTAACTATGGGCTTTTCCCATCCCTCTCGATGTTCTGGTTTTTTTCCT